TCTGTTGTCATTCTACTGCAACAGTTGTACTGGAATGATGAATACCTTGAGCAGGTAGAAGTAGAAATAGAAAGAATTTTGCTAAAAAGAAAAAGGGCTTTCTTTCTAAAGGAAGAAAAATGCTAATTTTATTAATATTAGGAAAGCCAATTATGCTTCACTAATTGAATGATAAATGACTACAAGCGAAGGAGATAGACGGTTTAAACAAAAAAAGACCCAAAATTTCAAACACGTGTCTAGAATGACAGGAAAACTACAAACAAAAATAGTGAAAATTAGCTCGTTAGGGGCCCATCCAAGATCGTTGTAGACCCAACGAATTAGTAGTTCCCAACCGCGGGTGGAGTGAAATCCAACAAAAAAATCCGTAACTAAAAGAATAAAAAAAGCTTTTATTGAGTCATTTAAGTTATAGAAGAATTCCTGAACCCAAGAATTCAAAATGACAAGTTCCTCTTTACCCAGAAAAAAAGAACCACTTAGAATAGCCAAACAGATTATATTTGTTGAGAAATGCAAAATGATATGGAGATGGTCCTCATTATCTATTTTGGCCAATTGTATTATTTCCTTGTGTATTCCTATAGGAAGTTTTTGTACATGTGTCTTCGGTTTCTCTTTTATCATTTCGTCCAAGAGAAAAAGCTCTTCTAATTCTATGAATCCTTCTAGAATCCTTTTCTCTTGAATATCCGTTAAGAGAGTTTCAGGTTGCCTGGTATTCCACCAATTCTTAATCCAAAGTTCCAGACATTTGTTAAAAGAGAAAGAGACTCCCCAGGGCAAAAGTACGATAAATACAAGATATAGGAAAGAAGGCAATGCTTTCTTTTTTTTCATTTTTGATCTGTAAATTGAGTTGTTAATGAATCCGCTTCATTCGTTGACTCTATATGATATTTCTTTTTTTTGAAGCAAAAATTCTATAATAAGGTTTAAGACCTTGTGTTTGTATCTATTTCTCTTTTTGTATACTAGCGGAATTTCATTGTATTGGGTTCTTTCTTAGATCTAAATGGAGTGGAATAGAGAACATAGAATAAAAAAAAAGCCCTTTCTTTCATATGAAAAGGGAAGAATATTAGGCCATATATCTCACTTGGACAAAACAAATTAGAAGCAATTTTCTCTTATCCTCGGTTCTTCCTTCCTTTAGATAAATACTCGAACCTTACAATTGGTACTCAAAATACTTCAATTGGTACTCAAAATACTTCAATTGGTACGCGCAAGAAATAGGCCAATTCGGCAGCTTTTTGTTCAATTTCTCGTGGAGTAAAAAACTTCTCATCAGTACGAGTCAAGGGAATGACCCCCTGGCCACGTATTTCCATATAAAGGATACGACGAGGATAAAGACCCTCTTTAACCTGAATTCTAATTGATTGGATATCCCGCACAAGGAATCGAAGGAAGATGCGACGTTTTATTCCGGGGAATCCCCAACGAAAAATGCACACTATTCCCTCTTTTCTATCAAATCGGTCATAACCACTGCCTACATTCCACAAAATAGTGCACCACAAATAGGAGCTAATGAATAGGCCCGCGATTCCGTAGAAAGACATCACGACCCCCTGTGGAAAAAAAAGAATTTGTTGAGATGGAAGTACGGATATCATATTCTTACCAAGATAACTGGAAGCCCCAACCGCTAAGAATCCTAATGAACCTAGAAAAAGAATACAGGCCCAGAAAAAATTACCTCTTTTTCGAGAACCTTTTAGAAGTTCTATCCATATGTGTTCTGATCGCCAATTCATATTAGATATACTAAATCCAGCAGCGGTTAATTGAAATTGAGAGAATAAGCTAAATGATTTTGACTTTACTTTTTTTGATTCTGAAATCGCCTTCAGCAGCTAGTACTCCTGTGAAATAATTGGTTAGATACATTGACTTTCTATTCAAAAAAATTCCTGGATCCACTTAAAAAAACTCGCTATACTCGGCTACGCATATGTATGCATTTATGCTCGTAGCCTATATCTGCATCCATAGACGTTTTTCATTTGTGTGTAGAAAGAGCTACATACCCTATCATATTAATATATTACTTACACTAAAAAATATTTGTATTATCATCCTGGAAATACATTGAGCAAATTTGGCCCCGTCGGTTCTAGACAATCTTATTTTTCTGCACATAAAGAAATAAAGAAGCCATTGCAATTGCCGGAAATACTAAGCCTACTAAAGGCACGAAAATAGAGGGTAAGTTTAAATCTGTCATAGAATAGGTGTCTCAATTCCAATTTACTATTTCTATCTATTCAAAATATATCTTAAGATTCTTATGATATAATTAAGTATATCTATTATAAGGAATATTGACTATTGTATTTTTGAGTTTGCAAAAAAAAGATTTTTTATAGATAAATAATACTAACTAAAGTATTCTATAAAAGTATTCTATATCTCTAAAAAATGAATGGAATGGTTAATTATATTTTTCTTTTTCCATTCTCATGGCCTTTCTATCTTTCTAATCGAACTTGAAATTGGATTCAAAAGAAAGCAATTGTGAAAATGAAAGAAATACCTCTTTCAGAATACCCTTTAATTAAAATTTCAAAAGTAGAAGTGGAATAGAATATCCGGTTGAAGGGTAATGATCATACGTCTGTAATGCATTGTATGTCCCAGAATAGGTCCCATTCTTCTACCCTTTCCGGGTAGTCGACGGCTATTCACAGCTACTACCTTAACACCAAAGAAGAGCTCGACCCAATGCTTTATTTCTGTCTTAGTGAATCCCGATTCCACATTAAAAGTATATTGATTCTTTCCCAATAAACGAAGACTCTTTTCTGCAAATACTGCGTATTTGGTTCCATTATCGTATGATAATACTCTATTTTGATTTGTATTTGTTTATTGTATTATACCTTTCTATATTCTAGATATATAGAATAGAAGAATCTCGATTTGTCAAGTCTCATGATCGTATCAAGATATATTTAAATTTGGCTCGATCTTTTAAAAGATCGAGCCAAATTTAATTGCAATCAATTAGAAGAATAAAGAAGAATTACTGCATTTCGTAACTCATTTATTCTCTTTCTATTTCCCTTCTTTTTTATTTAGACCTTCTTTATATCTAGTTTTATCTACTTAATCGATGGTATCTACCGGCTTGAAGTCAAATGTGATCGCTTTCCATACTTCACAAGCTGCGGCTAGTTCAGGACTCCATTTGCAAGCTGCTCGGATAATTTCATTACCTTCACGAGCAAGATCGCGCCCTTCGTTACGAGCTTGTACACAGGCTTCTAAAGCCACCCGATTAGCTGCTGCACCTGGTGCATTCCCCCAAGGATGTCCTAAAGTTCCTCCACCAAATTGTAATACGGAATCGTCTCCAAAGATTTCGGTCAGAGCTGGCATATGCCAAACATGAATACCCCCTGAAGCCACCGGTATAACACCTGGCATGGATACCCAGTCCTGCGTGAAAAAGATACCGCGAGAACGATCTTTTTCAATATAATCATCGCGCAATAAATCAACAAAACCTAAAGTCATTTCGCGTTCCCCTTCTAACTTACCTACTACTGTACCGGCGTGGATATGATCTCCCCCAGACATACGCAATGCTTTAGCTAATACACGGAAATGCATACCATGATTTTTCTGTCTATCAATAACTGCATGCATTGCTCGGTGAATGTGAAGAAGTAGGCCGTTGTCGCGGCAATAATGAGCCAAACTAGTATTTGCGGTGAATCCTCCAGTTATGTAGTCATGCATTATAATAGGAACCCCTAATTCCCTCGCAAATACAGCTCTCTTAATCATTTCTTCGCATGTACCTGCAGTCGCATTCAAGTAATGCCCCTTGATTTCACCGGTTTCGGCTTGTGCTTTATAAATAGCTTCGGCACAAAAGACAAAACGGTCTCGCCAGCGCATAAATGGTTGTGAGTTTACGTTTTCATCATCTTTGGTAAAATCAAGTCCACCGCGTAGACACTCATAACATGCTCTACCATAATTTTTTGCGGATAATCCCAATTTTGGTTTAATAGTACATCCCAATAAAGGACGACCATACTTGTTCAACTTATCCCTTTCAACTTGGATACCATGAGGCGGACCTTGGAAAGTTTTTGAATAAGCAGGAGGAATTCGTAGATCCTCCAAACGTAGAGCACGTAGGGCTTTGAAACCAAATACGTTACCCACAATGGAAGTAAACATGTTAGTAACAGAACCCTCTTCAAATAGATCTAATGGATAAGCTACATAACAGATATATTGACTGTCTTCCCCAGGAACAGGCTCGATGTGATAGCATCGTCCTTTGTAACGATCAAGACTGGTAAGTCCATCAGTCCAAACAGTTGTCCATGTACCAGTAGAAGATTCCGCAGCTACTGCAGCCCCCGCTTCTTCAGGCGGAACCCCGGGCTGAGGAGTTACTCGAAATGCTGCCAAGATATCAGTATCCTTGGTTTCGTATTCCGGGGTGTAGTAAGTCAATTTATAATCTTTAACACCAGCTTGAAATCCAACACCTGCTTTAGTTTCTGTTTGTGGTGACATAAGTCCCTCCCTACAACTCATGAATTAAGAATTCTCACAACGACAGGGTCTACTCGATATGGACTAAGCGTAAATGAAACCTTTGCAAAAATCTTAAAAAAAAAAAGATATTCAATTAATATCAACTCATTAAATAAAAAGGGAGTATGCTTAAGTTAATGAATATGTTTCATTCATATATAATGCGTACACCCTGTGTACGTTCGTTCTATCCTATAGGAATTCGATAGGAATTGAGTTGTTGTTATGGTAAGTTAACATGGTTCAGTATTAAACCATAGATTTGATTCACCAAATCCATCATTATTGTATACTCTTTGATAGATATAGCGCAACCCAAACTAATCCCTTAATCCTTATTTTACAATTTCATAAGTTCTTATCTTAATAGGCCCTTTTCTTATTTTGAATCTAAATACCTAAATACTAAGAAAATTCTCTGTTGACAGGAATCTATGCTTCACGGTAGTATATATTTTGTATATCGAAGTCCTAGACAGGAAAGTGGAAGAGGCAAAGATCCTTGACAAAAGGAAAAATGTCTATGAAAAAAAGATTGATTGAACTTTCCACCGGACTCATTCCATGAGTAAACGAGTGAATGGGATTCGCTTAGGCAACGAAATCAAGTGCTAGTCCCCTTTTCTTTTTTATTGAATTAACTAATTCATTTCCTTTTAACTTTTTGATTTTTGGATATTTTTTTATTTGATTTGGCATTATTCAACAAGAAAAAAAAAAGAAAAATTTCGACAAATTCCTTTTTTTTAGAATTATGTGATAATTATGAGAACCAATTCTACTACTTCGCGTCCCGGGGTTTCCACAATTGAAGAAAAAAATGCAGGGCGTATTGATCAAATTATTGGACCCGTGCTGGATATCACTTTTCCTCCGGGCAAGTTGCCTTATATTTATAACGCTTTGATAGTCAAGAGTCGGGACACTGCCGATAAGCAAATTAATGTGACTTGTGAGGTACAACAATTATTAGGAAATAATCGAGTTAGAGCTGTAGCTATGAGTGCTACAGACGGGTTGATGAGAGGAATGGAAGTGATTGACACAGGAGCTCCTCTTAGTGTTCCGGTCGGTGGAGCTACTCTCGGACGAATTTTTAACGTTCTTGGGGAGCCTATTGACAATTTGGGTCCTGTAGATACTAGTGCAACATTCCCTATTCATAGATCTGCGCCTGCCTTTATTGAGTTAGATACGAAATTATCTATCTTTGAAACAGGTATTAAGGTGGTCGATCTTTTAGCTCCTTATCGGCGTGGAGGAAAAATCGGACTATTTGGGGGGGCAGGAGTAGGTAAAACAGTACTCATCATGGAATTAATCAATAACATTGCTAAAGCTCATGGAGGCGTATCTGTATTTGGCGGAGTAGGGGAACGGACTCGTGAAGGAAATGATCTTTATATGGAAATGAAGGAATCTGGAGTAATTAATGAAAAAAATATTGAGGAATCAAAGGTAGCTCTAGTCTATGGACAAATGAATGAACCGCCGGGAGCTCGTATGAGAGTTGGTTTAACTGCCCTAACTATGGCAGAATATTTCCGAGATGTTAATAAGCAAGACGTGCTTTTATTCATCGATAATATCTTTCGTTTTGTTCAAGCAGGATCGGAGGTATCCGCCTTATTAGGGAGAATGCCCTCTGCAGTGGGTTATCAACCTACCCTTAGTACAGAAATGGGTTCTTTACAAGAAAGAATTACTTCTACCAACAAGGGATCGATAACTTCGATCCAAGCTGTTTATGTACCTGCGGACGATTTGACCGACCCTGCTCCTGCCACAACATTTGCACATTTGGACGCTACTACCGTACTTTCCAGAGGATTGGCTTCCAAGGGTATTTATCCCGCAGTAGATCCTTTAGATTCAACCTCAACTATGTTACAGCCTCGGATCGTTGGCAAGGACCATTATGAAACTGCGCAAAGAGTTAAAGAAACTTTACAGCGTTACAAGGAACTTCAGGACATTATTGCAATTCTTGGGTTGGATGAATTATCGGAGGAGGATCGTTTAACTGTAGCAAGAGCACGAAAAATTGAGCGGTTCTTATCACAACCGTTCTTTGTGGCAGAAGTTTTTACCGGTTCTCCAGGAAAGTATGTTAGTCTTGCAGAAACAATTAGGGGGTTTCAACTAATCCTTTCCGGAGAATTAGATGGCCTACCCGAACAGGCTTTTTATTTGGTGGGGAACATCGATGAAGCTAGCACGAAAGCTATAAACTTAGAAGAGGAGAACAAATTGAAGAAATGAAATTAAATCTTTATGTACTGACTCCTAAACGAATTATTTGGGATTGTGAAGTGAAAGAAATCATTTTATCTACTAATAGCGGCCAAATTGGTGTATTACCAAACCACGCCCCCATTAACACAGCTGTAGATATGGGTCCTTTGAGAATACGCCTCCTCAACGACCAATGGTTAACAGCGGTTCTGTGGAGTGGTTTTGCGAGAATCGTTAATAATGAGATCATTATTTTAGGAAATGATGCAGAACTGGGTAGTGACATTGATCCAGAAGAAGCTCAACAGGCACTTGAAATAGCCGAAGCTAACTTGAGTAGAGCTGAGGGTACGAAAGAATTGGTTGAAGCAAAGCTAGCTCTCAAACGGGCTAGGATACGAGTCGAGGCTATCAATTGGATTCCCCCATCCAATTGAAGACAATCCAAAGGTTTCGTTGATACAAAGAAAAAGGATAGAAGGGTAGAAAAAGTTATTAGATAGCGAAGCGAAGTAAGTCCAATGCTATCTAGTAATTTTTCTACCTACCTACCTACTATTGGATTTGAACCAATGACTCCCGCCGTATGAAAGCAGTACTCTAACCACTGAGTTAAGTAGGCAATTTATCATCACAAAAGAAGCCACATTACTTCGATCGATTATAGATCGAATCCTTTTTATAAGCAATACCGCT